TGAACTAGAAAGTTCTTTTTATCGGAATTCTAGTTATCTAAATAATGGATCTAAGAGTAAGAATCCCGACCACGATCGTTACATGGATGATACTCAGTATACTTGGAATAATCACATTAATAGTTGCATTGACAGTTATCTTCAGTCCCAAATCTGTATTGATAGTTACATTGTAAGTGGTAGTGACAATTCCAGTAACAATTACATTTCTAGTTCCATTTGTGGTAAAAGTGGAAATAGTAGTCAAAACGAGGATACCAGAACGAGTGATCAAACTATACCAGAAAGTTCTACTAATCTGGGTGTAACTCAACAATACCGGCATTTGTGGGTTCAATGCGAAAATTGTTATGGATTAAATTATAAGAAATTTTTTAAATCAAAAATGCATCTTTGTGAACAATGTGGATATCATTTGAAAATGAGTAGTTCAGATAGAATCGAACTTTTGATCGATCCGGGCACTTGGGAGCCTATGGATGAAGACATGGTCTCTCTGGATCCCATTGAATTTCATTCGGAGGAGGAGCCTTATAAAAATCGTATCGATTCTTATCAAAGAAAGACAGGATTAACCGAGGCTGTTCAAACAGGCAGAGGGCAACTAAACGGTATTACCGTAGCAATTGGGGTTATGGATTTTCAGTTTATGGGGGGTAGTATGGGATCCGTAGTCGGGGAGAAAATTACCCGTTTGATTGAATACGCTACTAAAGAAGTTCTACCTCTTATTATAGTGTGTGCTTCCGGAGGGGCACGCATGCAAGAAGGAAGTTTGAGCTTGATGCAAATGGCTAAAATATCTTCTGCTTTATATGATTATCAATCAAATAAAAAGTTATTCTATGTACCAATTCTTACATCTCCTACTACCGGTGGGGTGACAGCTAGTTTTGGTATGTTGGGGGATATCATTATTGCCGAACCCAATGCCTACATTGCCTTTGCGGGTAAAAGAGTAATTGAACAAACATTGAATAAAACAGTACCCGAGGGTTCACAAGCGGCTGAGTATTTATTCCAGAAGGGCTTATTCGATCTAATCGTACCACGTAATCCTTTAAAAAGCGTTCTGAGTGAGTTATTTCAACTCCACACTTTCTTTCCTTTGAATCAAAATTAGAACATTAAGTTCAATTATTTTGAGCAAACAAGTAATTAGTTTATCGGAATCCAAGTCAAAATTAGACGAATGGGGTTTTCTTTGTTGACATAAGATCTAATTATATAAAGAATCAAAAGTCACAGAAAATCCGCCCCTTTTTCTATATTCCTGATTATTGATCAAGAAATGAAATTCTTATTTTCGTGAAATTAGGCAAATCAAAAAAATCTACTCTTCTCGTCATATATAATGAAAATCTATAAAATATAGAATTTTTTATTTTTCTATATCTTACGATAATCCTATTTTAACTAAGAATCCCTGCTGGATGGGATTCTAACAAACCCTTCAATATATTCAATATTGAATTTCAATATATTCAATATTGAATTTCAATAATATTGAATATAAATAGAATCTAATTAATTTTTAAGAAACTTTTTGTTTAGTAAATGAAATTCGAAGACAAGAGCAAAAAATGAAGAAAATAATATCTCATCCATATCCTTTCAAATCTTTCATGTAGAAAGATGAAAAACTACATTATATACTCACTTAGATAGATACTTAGATTTATACTTAATACATATTAAGTAATAATAATAATTCCAATTTAGAATTATCAAATTATAATAATTATAATAAGATATCTTTATATATATATAATAAGATATCTTTATATTATAAATATAAAATAAAAATAATAATAACAGGTACAAATAGTAAATCGAGGTACCCATTCTATGACAACTCTTAACTTTCCCTCTGTTTTGGTGCCTTTAGTAGGCCTAGTATTTCCGGCAATCGCAATGGCTTCTTTATTTCTTCATGTTCAAAAAAACAAGATTGTTTAGAGCCGATGGCACAAAATCTCATCTATTTTTTTTTTCAAAACTGACGTTTGTATCATAACACAGATATCCATTTAGCAAAATATGGTATAGGATAAGCGGCTTCCGCCGAAAAACTCTTATGTCTCCATAAAATGCTATAGCTATAGGGGTCAATGGATTCTAGCTATTTTCAAATAGACCCGAATCGACGGATAGCTGAACTGTAAAGTTGGTCTATCTATTTGGCTATCTTTAGTGAGATCATACGAAGGGTATGTTATTAGTTTAGATCTAACGAATTTAATGAATTACTCCTAAAGGGTCACATCAAACTAGTGCTAGTTGATGCGAGTTACTTCGGAAACAAAAGGACTAAAGTCAAATTCATTTGGGGTATTCTCTCAATTCCAAAAAAATCAACTGGATCAAGTATGAGTTGTCGATCAGAACATATATGGATAGAACCTATAACGGGGGCTCGAAAAACAAGTAATTTCTGCTGGGCTGTTATCCTTTTTTTAGGTTCATTAGGATTCTTGTTGGTTGGAACCTCGAGTTATCT